TTTGATAAGGTCTTCTTGACTGTTATTCAAAAGGTCCCATAATGTATGTATATTGGACTTTTTGAGACAATTATAGATTCTGGGAGGCAATTCTAATTGGTCAATAAAAATATATTGAAATGCTAGTTCTTTTTTTTTTTTTCTTAGGTTAACTAATCTATTATGAAAAGGAAAAAGGGGTAAAGTAACTTGATGTTGATTGTTCTCTAAATAGAACGTTTCTTCTTCTACATGTAGAAAAGGAATAAATAAATTAATCAAATTCCGGGAGGCTTCATGAAGTGCTTCTTTAGGAGTTAAACTTCCATTTGTCCATATTTCTAGAAAAAGAATCTCTTGTTTTTCATTCCCATTCCCATAAGAATGAATACTATGATTCGCATTTTGAACAGGCATAAATACAGCATCTATAGGATAACTTCCATCTTCAAAGTTATTTGACATTTTTAGACTATATCCGCGATTCCTCTCGATTTTTAATCCAATACACAAATCTATTGGTTCCGTTAAGGTAGCTATATGCTGTGTATTATCAATGATTTCCACGGAGGGCGGTAAAATTATGTCTCGAGCAGTTATATATCCGGGACCTTGGACACAAATAAGCGCGTTGCGCGTTCCATATAGATTACTTCTTAATACAATCTCGTTCAAATTCATTAAAATTTCATGTACTGATTCTTGAATACCTACTATGTTAGAATAGTCATGTGGTATGTTCTCAGATTTTGCACGTGTAATACATGTTCCTTCTATTTCGCCAAGTAAAGCTCTTCGCATCGCAATGCCTATTGTATCGGCTTGACCGTTCATAAGTGGAGACAGAATAAAGCGTCCATAATAAAGGCGTTTACTGTCTCTTCTTGATTCAACACACTTCCACTGTAGTGTCCGAGTGGATACTTTGACTTTCTCTCGAACCATAGTAATTTTATTTGATCAGATCATTGAATGGTTTATTTCTCTTGAAACCCTTTCAGCCTTTATTTTATTTAGTTTTCTATACCCGTCTTTTTTTAGGGGGTCTACAACCATTATGTGGCATAGGGGTTACATCTCGTACGAAACTTAAAAGTATACCGCTTCTACGAATAGCTCGTAATGCTGCATCTCTTCCCAGTCCAGGGCCTTTTATCCTTACTTCAGCTCGTTGCATACCTTGATCCACTACTGCTCGAATAGCATTTCCTGCTGCGGTTTGAGCAGCAAAAGGTGTTCCTCTTCTTGTACCCCTGAATCCACAAGTACCTGCGGAGGACCAAGAAATAACCCGACCCCGTACATCTGTAACGGTTACAATGGTATTGTTGAAACTTGCTTGAACATGAATAACTCCCTTCGGTATTCTACGTACATTTTTACGTGAACCACTACGTGTATTTTTACGTGAACCAATTCTTAATATAGGTTTTGCCATAGTTTTTCATTTCACAAGAAATATATGGATATATCCATTTCATGTCAAAACGGACCTTTTTTTGCCAGCTCCTTGGAAGTGCCTTTTCCTTTCCTTTATTTACTTTAGTAATATTATCCTTGTCTTTGTTTATGCCTCGGGTTGGAACAAATTACTATAATTCGTCCCCTCCTACGGATTAGTCGACATTTTTCACAAATTTTACGAACGGAAGCCCTTATTTTCATAGTTGTTATTCCTTAATTCTCTGAATATAGGTATTGTTGGACGAAAAAAAGGTTTCTTGATATTTTTGAATCTTGAATTGTATCTTCGTGAAAGGAAGGTTGAAATTGAAAAAACCACTTACTCATTTGAATCCTTGTTATGGAGTCTAGAAAATGGCTGTCCCCCGATTAACTTATACCTAAGAACTTACGAAAATTTTTGCTTTTTTTCTCCTATAGGTATACCTATACAAAAATATGTTGAATCCTTTCAGAAGCATGACCTAAAATCAAACAAATCTTTCATATCTAAACAAAACCGAACCATGCCGTTCGGAAGTGATTCAGAAAGAAAACTTTCATTAATTCTTTTTTTCTTTAATTTCATTCGAGGTAAAACATTCTAAGCAGGGGTGGTATTACACAACCCCGCTTTTTTTCACAAATGGGAAGTTCCGGATATTTAATTTTTATATTAGAAGGATTACCATATATAACACAAAATTTCTCCGCCGATTCTTTTTAATCGAGCCTCTCGGTCTGTCATTATACCTTGAGAAGTCGAAAGGATTACAATTCCTATTCCGCCTAAAATTCGTGGAATTCGTTGAGAGTTAGAATAGATTCGTAGACCCGGCCTACTTATTCTCTTTAAATTTAAAATAGTTTTATAGGATTCTTTCTTATTTCGTCTATGTCTTAGGGTTAAAATCAAAAAATATTGGTTGTTTTCGCGATGTTTCCTTAAGTTTTCGATAAAACCCTCTCGTAAAAGTATTTTAACAATGCTTTCGGTGATGTTAGTCGATCCTATCCGAACCGTTCCTTTTCTATTCATGTCAGCATTTCGTATAGAGGTTATTATATCAGCAATAGTGTCTTTCTCCATGATAAGTTAAAATTCCTTATTGTTCTATAATTTTGATATAATCAACATGTTCTTTTTCTTTTAGTTATATATAAATATAGACGAATTATATATTAATATATGAATTTAATTATTAATATTTTATTATTAAGGGTATATGCGTGATACACAATCTATTAATTAATTTTATTTCAATACCATTTTTTTAATCCTATACTAACTATCAAAATTTAGGTCTTATAATACCTCAGGAGCTAATGAAACTATTTTAGTAAAGTTTAATTGTCTCAATTCCCGTGGGATCGCCCCAAAAACTCGAGTTCCTTTTGGATTTCCTTCTTGATCAATGACAACTGCGGCATTGTCATCATATCGTATTATCGTTCCATTGTTACGTTTGAGTTCTTTACAAGTACGTACAATTACAGCTCTGATCACTTCTGATCTTTCTAGAGGAGTATTTGGTATTGCTTCCTTGATTACAGCAACAATAACGTCACCAATATGAGCATATCGGCGATTACTAGCTCCTATTATTCGAATACACATCAATTCTCGAGCCCCGCTGTTGTCTGCTACATTCAAATAGGTTTGTGGTTGAATCATATCATTTTTTTGTATCTCTTCTTTTAATGCAAAGGACGAAGTAAAAAAATATTGGTTGTCAAAAAACGAAAACTTATAATCTTTTTATCCTTAAATGGTATTTAGCTTTTTCATTCTATATTTCTATTCAGAAATAATGAATTGGGTTTTTATAGGCATTTTTGATGCCGCTATTGAAATAGCTTTTCTGGCTATATTTTCGGGTACACCACCCATTTCATAAAGGATTTTACCTGGTTTAACCACAGCTACCCAATACTCGGGGGATCCTTTCCCAGAACCCATACGCGTTTCCGCAGGTCTTACTGTAACTGGTTTGTCTGGAAATATACGTACCCAAATTTTTCCACCACGTCGTACATTTCGTGTCATTGCGCGTCGCCCTGCTTCTATTTGTCTAGATGTGATCCAAGCGGGTTCAAGTGTTTGAAGAGCATATCTGCCAAAACAAATACGATTCCCACGAGAAGATATTCCTTTTAGTCTTCCTCGATGTTGTTTACGAAATCTGGTTCTTTTTGGGTTATAGTTGATGGGTTTTTTCTCAATTAGAAATTCCATCTCTACTACAGAACTGAACGTGAGAGTTTCTTCTCATTCAGCTCCTCGCGAATAAAAGGACTAAAAAAGCTTGTATTAAGATATAGATGTAGTTAATGATTAATCCTATTAATCATGGTATTTTTTGAAATTTCATCTGATCTCTTCTAAATTTTTCTATGTCTTTTTCGAAATGGAATCCAAAATTAATTCTATTTATTTTTAAATAACGTAATATCAGCATCTCGAATGTCGTTTTTGTTAGAGTTAGAATATTCTAACAAATCCTTATTTTCTTTTATCTTTTTCATTTTTTTTTTTTCGTATTTTATTACTTTTTTTTATGTGAAAAAAAAAAACACAAATTTTGCGCCGGCGAATATTTACTCTTTCACTATCTATTTAAGTTTGATGTTTATTCCACGAGGTCTCAGAATCAAAATCAGAATAGATAATAAAGTTTCGGGTTTATTCCGCCATCCTGTCCAATGAATTACTAAGATTTGTTTTTCACTTGAATCCTCTATATTCATGGGTTCCGTCGTTCCCATCGCTTCTTGATTAATCATTAGGCCCGAATTCTACAATGGAGCTCTTACATGAAATTTTGACTTTCATTTTTTCATTTCTTTTTGAGTCAATTTTCTCAGTTTTTATTGGCTCAAGGCTCTTCATTTTTTGTTTTCGGAACAGATTTCTCTAATTATTATGAATGAATCTGTATTGATGCTTTATTACATTGCTTTTCTTACAGTGACCTCATAGACTTTCCAAATTGGAATCATATATCATTAATATTAAATTTTTTCTCTCTTTCTTTCATCCTTCCATTTATCCGCATACTTTTCGATTACCTTTCATAACTTATAATCATATTTCTTTATTCTTTTTTTTTTCATTCAGTTGCTACAATGATATGATCAGCCTATCATCTCTTGACTGATTTTTTTTTTATCCAGATAATGCGAAGCAATGAGTTGCTTAGGTTATTTATTAATGCTATAGTTATTAGTTGCTCTTATCTTATAGGTAAGTTAGGTAAGTTCTTTTTTCTTTTTTTTTTTTTATCTTAATCTAATCGAATCCTAAACCAACGAGTCACACACTAAGCATAGCAATTATATCAAAGGGGTTTTGATAGAAATTTTTATTCAATCTTATAGAATTGCTTTTTTTTTCTTAAACATAAAAAAGAAGACTGCAATTTTTTTATTGCTGGCTAGTGTTATACTACATAGTTTTCGTTTTTTATCGTTGGATAAAATGTAAAGCCAAATAAAGTTTTGTTATTCTTCGTCTACGAATATCCAAATTTTTATTCCTAAGACCCCATAAATAGTTCGAACTGTATAGGAACAATAAT